TAAAATAAACACAATAATTCATTCCAACGGACCCAATTGGTATTTGTCAAATCTCGGATAAAATACCCATCTCTCTCCATCCACTTTCATGAATGAATTACATATGATATTTTTATTATTCTTTTTTGAATTGTTTTTCATTGAATTTGTAATTCATTTATTGAATTCTGAATTATTAAATTTCTTTAATTTCTTCTTTACTATAAGATAATGGATTTTTTACTTTTACTTTTTATTTCTAAGATAGAAGATCAATATGAAATAGAAAAAATATACAAGATATACATAAGATAATAAGTCTAAACTAAGTATAAGAGCGTGCTATGTCTACACCTCACATATAGAAATAGAATCAAAAGTGTAATCAAAAGGAGAAAAAAAAAAAAAAGAAAAGATAGAAGTGGGATGACATTAGATGAATCTTGAAACAAGGTATGTCCTTAGGCCTATTCCACATTCATAGGAGTACTTTTATGTTTCTGCTTCACGAATATGATATCTTCTGGTCATTCCTAATAATATCAAGCATTATTCCTATCTTGGCATTTGTCATTTCGGGGATTTTAGCCCCGATTAGGGAAGGTCCAGAAAAGCTTTCTAGTTCTAAATCAGGTATAGAACCTATGGGGGATGCTTGGGTACAATTCCGAATTCGCTATTACATGTTTGCTCTAGTTTTTGTTGTTTTTGATGTTGAAACGGTCTTTCTTTATCCATGGGCAATGAGCTTTGATGTATTGGGTGTATCTGTCTTTATAGAAGTTTTCATTTTTGTGCTTATCCCAATTGTGGGTTCAGTTTATGCATGGCGAAAAGGAGCGTTGGAATGGTCTTAACTGAATATTTCGACAATCAAAAGAAAAGGGAAAGAAAGGATGACATTGAAACAGTTATGAATTTGGTCGAGTTTCCATTACTTAACCAAACAACTCCCAATTCAATTATTTCAACTACATCAAATGATCTCTCGAATTGGTCAAGACTTTACAGTTTATGGCCACTTCTCTATGGTACCAGTTGTTGTTTCATCGAATTTGCTTCATTAATAGGCTCGGGGTTCGACTTTGATCGTTATGGGTTGGTCCCAAGATCAAGCCCAAGGCAAGCAGACCTCATTTTAACAGCCGGAACAGTAACAATGAAAATGGTTCCCTCTTTAGTAAGATTATATGAGCAAATGCCTGAACCAAAATATGTCATTGCTATGGGAGCTTGTACTATTACAGGAGGGATGCTCAGTACTGATTCTTATAGTACTGTTCGCGGAGTCGATAAGCTAATTCCTGTGGATGTCTATTTGCCAGGTTGTCCACCTAAGCCAGAGGCAATTATATATGCTATAACGAAACTTCGTAAGAAAATATCCCGAAAAATATTTGAAGATAGAACTGTGTATCAACAGGAGAATCGATGTTTTACTACTAATCACAAGTTTTACCTTCGACGCAGTACTCATACTGGAAATTACGATCAAGAATTACTCTATCAATCACCATCTACTTCAGAGATACCTTTTGGATTTGAAAAAGATTTCAAATCCAAAAGGTATCTCTGAAGTATCTTCCTACGAATTAGTGAATAAGGCAGGGTTTTCTTGTGCAGAATAAGAAACAGCGGGTCAATCATTAAGATGAAAAATTTTATTGTCAATATGAAATATTCATACAAATAAAAATGCGGGAGAGATGAAGAAGATGCAGGTTCATTTATCTGATTGGCTAGTAAAGCATGAGCTAATTCATAGATCTTTAGGCTGTGATTGTCGAGGAATAGAGACTTTACAAATAAAAATCGAGGATTGGGATTCCATTGCTGTCATTTCCATATGTATATGGTTACAATTATTTACGCTCCCAGTGTGCCTATGATGTAGCACCAGGCGGATTTTTAGCTAGTGTATATCACCTTACGAAGATACGATATGGTATAGATAAACCAGAAGAGGTATGCATAAAAGTATTTGCTCCCAGGAGTAATCCTCAAATCCCGTCAGTTTTCTGGATTTGGAGAAGTGCTGATTTTCAGGAACGGGAATCTTATGATATGTTGGGAATTTCTTATGAGAACCATCCTCGCCTTAAACGTATCTTGATGCCTGAAAGTTGGATAGGCTGGCCTTTACGTAAAGACTATATTACGCCCAATTTCTATGAGATTCAAGATGCTTCATTGATTTAAATTCAAATGAAATCTGGAGTTGTGTCGTATAAGTAAAAAAGCGGTTTTTTCTCATTCAATGAGCATCTTTTGGTATTTCCCTTCTAGATGAAAAAGAGTAACTGGACTTTCATTCGTATTGTGGAGGGGCTCAAATAAAAAAAGAAAAAGAGGTTCTCATTGTTATTCCCCAATTGGGAAGATATCATATAATATACATTTCGTATGAGCAGATCCTGTCCTTCCACTCTTTGATTGAATTCTTTTAGCTCATTTTTTTTTAGCTATTAGCTATTAAATTTGAGATATATACAAAAATTGAACATACTTTTGGAATAAGAAAAGTATGAACAGAGAGTAAAAAAATACAAATGAAAAAGAAAGTAAAGAATATCTATTCCGATCCGTCTCAATGAATTAATTTCATTTGTATGAGGTATGAATATCTATCTGATACATTATTAACGTGTCAGGAACCAGATTTGAACTGGTGACACAAGGATTTTCAGTCCTCTGCTCTACCAACTGAGCTATCCCGACCATTTCCCGTGCATCATCTTAGCAGAATACTTATATCTATGTCAATGAATTTCTTAGATCTTCAAAAAGAAGACTTTCTTTGTTTGTAAATGTAAGTAAAAAATATGGACTATAAATAATTCAATAACGGAGATTCCTTGAACATATATGTTCATATTGTATTATACAAAACAAATGAGATTGGGTTGGAAAAAGATACGAAGATTTCTATTCGGATCCATTTGTGAAAGAACAGAGTGAATGAAATGAGAAAGATATTTCAGTTTGTTTAAACTGAGCTCCACTGATGAAAAAAAAGAAAGAGGATGGGGATAAATAAAAAGTGAGGAAGTAAAATGGGCTTTTTATTGGGGATAGAGGGACTTGAACCCTCACGATTTAAAAATTCGACGGATTTTCCTCTTACTATAAATTTCATTGTAGTCGGTATCGACATGTAAAATGGGACTCTCTCTTTATTCTCGTCCGATTAATCTTCTAAAGATCTATCAAACTCTGGAATGAATCATTTGATCACTGAATATTCGAATTCGATTCTTTTTTCAACTTCAATTAGAATTGATTCACAATAACTCTTCAATTTTTCATATCTTTTTTGATCTCTATTATTCTAATTATTCTTAGAATTAATAGAATAATAGAAAGAGAGGGTTTCTATAGATCCTTATCTCATACTATTACTCATATTAATAGTAATCTAAATATGAAAGAAATAGAATATAGAATGAATATATATATATGCTAAAATATAGAATCTAAAGAAAGAGAAGATTTCTATTTTCATATCTCATATATAGAGATACAGAATAGGATTCAATCTAAGATTTGGGTTGTGATTAATCGTTTGCTATGTCAATATGTATACGTACGTATTAGGTATATAAAGTTATCCTTTCTTTCATTTCAATAGAAGGATTTTCACTACTAACGTAACGTAGTCAATTTCATCCGTTAGAACAGCTTCCATTGAGTCTCTGCACCTATCCCTTCTTATTCTCATTTTCCATCGTTTTTTCTCTCAAAACAAAGATTTGGCTCAGGATTGCCCATTTTTAGTTCCAGGGTTTCTCTGAATTTGGAAGTTACCACTTAGCAGGTTTCCATACCAAGGCTCAATCCAATCAAGTCCGTAGCGTCTACCAATTTCGCCATATCCCCCTTTCCTTTGAGACAAGGATCCAGTTGGAATTCCATCCAACTCTTTCATTTATCTTGACACTATTTAATTAATTAGTATATATCGTAGTATATATCGAAAAAGTGTATGCTGCTATTTTCTTTTTTTGCCCACCCTCTATTCTATATTCTATCATTTCATCTCTATTGGATGAACCTTATTTGTTTCAATACGAAATGATTTTATCATTGATGTATCCGCAATTCAATATGGATAGATCTCTACCACATATATATATATATATGTATATATGCCTTTCCTCCTCCTTCATTTTTACAGTGCAGCTTGGAGTAGCGGAACGGTCGATATTCATCCTTTTTTTTTTCATTTCAAAATATGAAAATATAATCTCATTGATATATTGAGATTTTATTTTCATATATATGAATATGGAATAGAATCTAAAATATATATAAAATATATAACATATAACTAAAAAAGAGAATAAATTTAAATAAGAAATAAATGAAATAAAAAAAGAAGAAGAATCACTAGGTAATAACTAAGATCCGATAGTTTCCTATATTCCTATACACTATTGCTCTTATATCCGCCCGCTTAGCTCAGAGGTTAGAGCATCGCATTTGTAATGCGATGGTCATCGGTTCGATTCCGATAGCCGGCTCTTTTTCTTTATCGATTTTTTTCTTTTCATGATTGAAAATCTCTACTCTCGCTTTCTCTAAATGTCGAGTCACCGATCTATTATGTCATGGTAACTTGCAGCTATAGCTATGAATAAAAAAGTTGACTAGATCAATTAGATTTCTACATAAGAAATTGGAAAACGTAACCTTCGTTTGAATTTCCTATGTATATATATATATAGGAAATCTAAATATTAATAATATTTATTTTATTCTGTTTTGTAGGATTTTAGTAGGACTTTAGTAAATTGAGTTTTGCTTTGCTGGTCCTTTAGTTCAGTCTGAATTTATATCTTTTTGTCAAATGAAAGCTAATCAAAAAGGAGCCTTTATATGTCTCGTTACCGAGGACCTCGTTTCAAAAAAATACGCCGGCTGGGAGCTTTACCGGGACTAACTAGTAAAAGACCCAGATCCAGAAGTGATCTTCAAACCCAATTGCGCTCTGGAAAAAGATCACAATATCGTATTCGTTTAGAAGAGAAACAGAAATTGCGTTTTCATTATGGTCTGACAGAGCGACAATTACTGAAATATGTACATATTGCTGGAAAAGCCAAAGGGTCAACAGGCCAGGTTTTACTACAACTACTTGAGATGCGTTTGGATAACATCCTTTTTCGATTAGGTATGGCTTCGACCATTCCTGGAGCCAGACAATTAGTTAACCATAGACACATCTTAGTGAATGGTCGTATAGTGGATATACCAAGTTATCGTTGCAAACCCCGAGATATTCTTACTACGAAGGATAAAGAAAGATCGAAAGCTCTGATTCAAAATTATCTTGTTTCATCCCCCTACGGGGAATTGCCAAACCATTTGACTATTGACTCCTTACAATATAAAGGATTTGTAAATCAAATAATAGATAGTAAATGGACCGGTCTTAAAATAAATGAGTTGTTGGTCGTAGAATATTATTCCCGTCAGACTTGATTCTAACGAAAATACAAAAGTAAGGTTCATAACAATTTGGACTCCTTTCGCTGAAGTAAATAGAGTACCTTGTGCCCTGTCTCATTCACGTATTAAAAAAGGATCGGCAATAGGATTTTTTTTATTCTTTTCAATAGATTTCTATTTGTATTTCTTTTACCTATCACAGGGATTAATTAGGGATAGAGAATGTCTATGAAATAAGGGTCTTACCGTTAGAATAATGATATCAATTCTTATTTTATTTGATACATTGTAGTCGGTAACATTGATGAATGAAAAGAAACGGAAAGAGAGGGATTCGAACCCTCGGTAAACAACAGTCTACATAGCAGTTCCAATGCTACGCCTTGAACCACTCGGCCATCTCTCCTACAGAATGTTATTCTTGACCAAAAGCCAAATGAATAGCGAGTCCTTCATCTTAATTGTAGTACATGTATGACGATCCGATGGTTCCATAAGAAGAAATCTTTTTTTTCCAATTTCCTATTTATCAACAACAACTTCTTTCATCAGCTAACCCATGGAATTCATGAATCGTCCGATGAATCTTTCTATTTCAATTGTATGGTGTGGCACATACACGTTATGCAAACAAAAAGGATGGTTTTTTATTTGAATTTGATTTTATCATGGAATTATTATTCTCTTCTTTTCCTTTTTGAATCATAACCAAATCAAAGATTCTCGAGTTAGAAAAATACATAGGAAATTTGGTTATTAAACTTAGATGAAATAGTAATAGTCATTGGTAGATTACGAAATTTGAATGAAATTGAATCTGATTCAACTATTTCATTTCATCTTTGTTCAAAAAGGTGACACCGCATCTTTTCCAATTAGTCTGTTTTTATGTTATTTTGTACTGTACAATTCCTTTTTTTGTGGGATCGTTTTCCCCGAAAGGGGATGAGAATAATTATAGAATGAATTGCTAATTATGCCTAGATCTCGAATCAATGGAAATTTTATTGATAAGACCTCTTCAATTGTAGCCAATATCTTATTACGAATAATTCCGACAACTTCAGGAGAAAAAAAGGCATTTACCTATTACAGAGATGGTGCGATTTGATCTTTTCTTGTTTTTTTTTTTACCTCTCAGTTTTACGAGAAAAAGAACGTAGTTAGGAATAGAAAAAAACAAATTAGTGAAAGAAACCTACGCTTGGTGAAGGTGAAGTTTAGAGATAGAGCAATTCCTTCTGTCGTGTATCCTCGATTGATGCAGCCTTAGATGCTTCAATTATCGATTTTAGTATTAAGCGAAAGGTTACATCTATAGGTTCTGTATTGGAGGTCAATACTACTTCATTTAGTACCAATAGGTGGCATCGGGGAAAAAGCACTACACCTAGGAATCAACAACACAAAAACTTTGTTATAAAGAACCCTTTTCCTTGTCGGTATCGGGACTAAAAAGAATGGTTAGGAAAACAAAGATCCATCTCATTCGTACTTTTGATACCCGTATAACCATCAAAGACTGTTGAAGTGACTAATTCCTGGAAATCATAAGCGTTGAGTACAAAGAAATCTTTGGAGTTATCATTTCTATCTAGCACTAATATCACTAATCTGATTGGTGTTAAGAAAAAACCTCTTGTGGGAAGGTTGGCTAGAAATTTCTTGTAAAAATACCAGCTCCTGTCAGTTAATAATAATAATGAGAATAGTGAAAATTTGATTACATGAATTATTCCTCTTAGTACTATGCACAGAAGGGAGGAGCCGTATGAGATGAAAATCTCACGTACGGTTCTGGAACGGAGATTCTTTTACTAGAATGAACGACCGTAACGGATGTCGGCTCAATCCGAAGGAAATTATGCAGAAGCTTTACAGAATTATTATGAAGCTACGCGATCGGAAATTGATCCCTATGATCGAAGTTATATACTCTATAACATAGGTCTTATACACACAAGCAACGGAGAGCATACAAAAGCTTTGGAATATTATTTCCGAGCACTAGAACGAAATCCATTTTTACCACAAGCTTTTAATAATATGGCCGTGATCTGTCATTACGTGCGA